TAGAAATATATAATATATAATATAAATAGAATAATAAAAATAAAATAAATATATATAAATAATTAATAATATATATAATATTAGAATTAGATTAGAATTATTAGAATATATAATAAATAAAATAATAAAAAAAAGAAATATTTCATTTTTAATATAAATTTTTAATATAAATAATTTTTAATATAAATAATATTAATAAATAGAAAATCAAATAAAAAAATATATAAATATATAGAAAATATAAAATAAAATATAAAAATATAAAAAATATATATTATAAAAAATATAAATATATATATAGAATATATATATATAAATGAATATATATATATAAATATAGAATATATATAATATAATAAAAATATAAATAAATAAAATAAAATAGAATTAATATTAATATTAATTTAAAATTAATATTAATTTAATATAAAAATATAAAATAATTAAAAAATAAAATTTAATATTAATCAAAATACAAAATAAAGAAATCAATATTTTGAAATGATTCTTTTTGAATGAAAGAGGTCATATAAAAAAAAAAAAAAAGGGAGCATAATCCAAATCCAATTTTTTACCATAAATCTATTTTTTTTTTTACTCGTCTTAAAATGATATGGTCTATAGCTATAGACCTAGATGAATAAGTATATATCATGCTCTAGACTATTAACGTAATGAATATGTATCCCGACCTGTCTCAATGAATTTCTATGAATATTTTTCCGATCGATAATTAATCACGTGTCAGGAACCAGATTTGAACTGGTGACACGAGGATTTTCAGTCCTCTGCTCTACCAACTGAGCTATCCCGACCATTTTCCATGCATTGCCTTATCTTACTAGTCTTACTAGGGGCTTGTGCTTATGTCCATTAAAAGGACAAAAAAAAGTTTTAAAACCCTTACCTAATCCCTGAAATTTTTTTGTCTTAAATAAAAAAGGAAGACTTTTTGATATTTATAAGTGTAAGGATAAACTAACAATATAGATTGGGAATAGTTAAAAATTCAATACTCGAGAGTCTTTGTACATATATCTTCTTGTACGTGTATTGCACAAAAACTTGTGCTAAACTAAGCTCGGATCTTTTTGTGAAAGAGTAGAGTAAATGGAAAACATAGTGAATTTTGAGTTACCAACGGAAAAGAGGAAAAATACTTAATTAAGAGGTAAAATGGTTTTTTTGGGGATAGAGGGACTTGAACCCTCACGATTTCTAAAGTCGACGGATTTTCCTCTTACTATAAATTTCATTGTTGTCGGTATTGACATGTAGAATGGGACTCTCTCTTTATTCTCGTCCGATTAATCATTTTTTTTTTTTTCAAAAGATCAATCAGACTTTGGAGTGAATGATTTGATCACTGAATATTCGACTCTTACTTCAATTTAGAATTTAGAATGGATTCGCAATAACTCTTTAATTTTTCATAAAATTTTGAATTTATTATATTTAAATATTGAATATAAATTATATTATATAAAATCAATTATATTTTATATTATATATATATTTATATAAATATATAAATAAATATATATATAAATAATAATTATGGATTGGGGTCGTGATTAATCGTTTGATATGATATATACGTGCGTATTAGGTATATAGGGTTATGTTTTCTGTAATTTAGATAGAAAGAAGAATTCCAGTTACCAACGCAATGCAATCAACTCCATTTGTTAGAACAGCTTCCGTTGAGTCTCTGCACCTATCCTTTTTTCTCAAAACAAGGATTTGGCTCAGGATTGCCCATTTTTAATTCCAGGGTTTCTCTGAGTTTGGAAGTTACCACTTAGTAGGTTTCCATACCAAGGCTCAATGCAATCAAGTCCGTAGCGTCTACCAATTTCGCCATATCCCCTTTTGATTTGAGATCGGAATCCTATTGTGATCCCTTCTACTTCTTTTTCTTCTTTTTCTTTTTCTTTACTTTTTCTTTTTTTTCTTTACTTTAGAAAAAACGATTAATTAGATACTGATTCCTATAGCGAAAAAACATTTACTGCTATTTTTTACCTATCCTCTTTTGTTTTCATCTCTATCAGATGACCAATATCTATCCAATCCAAATTGATTCTATCATTGATGTATCCGCAATTCAATATGGATAAGATATATCCCATATATCCATGTCTCTCCCTCCTTCATTTTTCCAGTGGCATTTTGAATACTGGAACGGTCGATATTCATTCTTCTCATTTTTCGTGCTATTTACTTGCTTTTCGAATGAGACCAGAGGAATGTCTCATTATGATCTGGATTGTATCTTTATCCTTATCTTTTTTTTCTTAGAACCGATCTGCTGCTATAGTGCATATAACTAATATAAAAATATAATTAATAGAATATAGAATACGCGGATTTTTTTGTATTTTTCTTTTCTGTTTCTGTTATATGAGCCCGCTTAGCTCAGAGGTTAGAGCATCGCATTTGTAATGCGATGGTCATCGGTTCGACTCCGATAGCTGGCTTTTTCCCTATTTATTATTTTCTTTTTCCATGATTGATGATCTCCCCTCGAGATCAGGGAATATTGAAAAGACTCTTCTCTTTTTCTCCAAATGTCGAGTTGCTCATCTGTTATATTATGTTATGCCGCGGTAACTTCCAACTATGAATAAAAAATTGGAGTAATTAGACCTCTACGGAACAAATCATAAAACGTAGCCTTAACCTTCTAATTATATATTCTATTTATTTAATTATTAATTAAATATAAAATAAAATTATAATTAAAAAAAAAATAAAAAAAAAATAATAATAATATAAAAATAATATAATTATAATATATATATAATTATAATAAATAATAAATAAAACATATACAATATACAATAAAATCTGTATTGTATATTGGTCCATTTCATTCTTGTTTGTAGGACTTCTGTAGATTTTTCTTTGCTTTGTTTATGCGTTAGTTCAGTCTTAATTTATATTTTTCTGAAAATTTCAATATTAAAATAAAGGAGTTTTTATGTCTCGTTACCGAGGACCTCGTTTCAAAAAAATACGCCGTCTGGGGGCTTTACCAGGACTGACTAGTAAAAGACCCAGATCCGGAAGTGATCTTAAAAACCAATTGCGCTCGGGTAAAAGATCACAATATCGTATTCGTCTAGAAGAAAAACAGAAATTGCGTTTTCATTATGGTCTGACAGAGCGACAATTACTTAGATACGTACATATCGCTGGAAAAGCAAAAGGATCAACAGGTCAGGTTTTACTACAACTACTTGAGATGCGTTTGGATAACATCCTTTTTCGATTGGGCATGGCTTCGACCATTCCTGGAGCCAGGCAATTAGTTAACCATAGACATGTTTTAGTTAATGGTCGTATAGTAGATATACCAAGTTATCGTTGCAAACCCCGGGATATTATTGCTACAAAGGATAAGCAAAGATCGAAAGCTCTGATTCAAAATAATATTGCTTTATCCTCTCACGAGGAGGTGCCAAAACATTTGACTATTGACTCATTCCATAATAAAGGAATGGTAAATCAAATAATAGATAGTAAATGGATCGGTTTGAAAATAAATGAGCTCTTAGTCGTAGAATATTATTCTCGTCAGACTTGACCTAACAAAAATAACAAAGAAAGGGTCGGATAATTTTGCTCGCTTTTCGCCGATATCAATATAAATCTAATATATCTAATATAAATCTAAGCTTAAGCTAAGGGCTTTTTTACCCAGATTTTCCAATTTATGTATCACAACAATCGGCAGTAAAATTCTCATTTCTTTTTCGCGCTTTTCGGTATTTTTTTACATACCACAGTAATTAGGAATATAAAATCAAATAAGGGTCTTATAGAATAGAATGGAAATAATGGTATAAATTGTTACTTGATACATTGTGTTAAGTAACCTTGGTGAATTAGATGAAGGTACAGAAACGGAAAGAGAGGGATTCGAACCCTCGGTAAACAAAAGCCTACATAGCAGTTCCAATGCTACGCCTTGAACCACTCGGCCATCTCTCCTACATAACATAATCTTATTATTGACCATAAACCGAGTGAATAGCGAGTAATTCATATTATTGCAGTACAGGTACAACCAATCTATTCTAATGGAAATGAAAAACTTTTTCTAAAATCGTCAAATAAAATAAAAATAAAATATTTAATATTCCTTTTACTTCGTATAGGTAAAAGAATAAAAAACTCTTTTTCTTGTTAGGGAAGGGGGAATATCCATTAATGTTTGTTAAGACGACGATCTTTCCTTATTTTGATTTTATTTATATTATACCGGATAAGACCAATGACTTAACTTAGAATAAATCAACTGAAGAATCTATATTTTATACTAGGGTTACATTTAGACTATGGTTCTATAGGATATAGGAATAAAAAATGCTTTTTCAATCCCAGATTTCTCAACGGCAACTCCTCTAATTACTTACCCCATAGATCTATTTATTAAAAATGAATAAATTGTTCCATAGATTTTTCTATTTCGACTGTATAGTGTATACACGTTATACAAACAAAAAATCATGGTGACTTTTTTTATTATAGAATAATTATTCTATTCTTTTTTTCCTCTTTGAATCATGATCAAATAAAAACTTCTCGAGTTCTCAGAATCTGTAGGTAGTGTAGGAACATAAAGTCCTTGATTCTTAAACTTAGTTAAATGAAATTAGTAATAGTTCCGTTCATTGGGATACTACAAAATTTGGATGAAATACAATCTCAAATATTTCCTATCTCTCCCTACCAAAAGGACACAATTTGAGTGGTGGAAAGTCTATATTTTTTAGAATTAGTCTCTTTTTATGTTATTTTGTACTGTACAATTCCTTTTTTTGTGAGATCATTTTCCCCGAGGGGAAATGAGAAGAATTATAGAATGGGTTGCTAATTATGCCTAGATCTCGGATAAATGGAAATTTTATTGATAAGACCTCTTCAATTGTAGCCAATATCTTATTACGAATAATTCCGACAACTTCAGGAGAAAAAGAGGCATTTACCTATTACAGAGATGGTGCGATTTGATTCTTTTTTTTTTCTTTTTTTAGCTATCAGTCTTACGAGAAAGAGACATGTTTCGGGTTGAGGATAGAAAGAAAAATTTATATGGAGATAAACCTACGCTTGGTGAAGGTGAAGTTTGGAGATAGAACAATGCCTTCTGTCGTGTATCCTCGATTGATACGGCCTCAAATGCTTCAATCGTCAATTTGAGTATTGAGCGAAAGGTTACACCTATAGGTTCTATCTATATTGCAATTGCAGGTTAATCCTAGTCTACTTTACTAGTACTAATAGGTGGCATAGGGGAAGAAGCACTACGCCTAGGAATCAACAACGCGAAAACTTTGTTATAAATTACCCCTTTTACTTATTTGTATCGGGACTAAGAAGAATGGTTGGGACAACAAACATCCATCTCGTTTGTATTTTGGATACCCGTATAACCATCGAAGATTGTTGAAGTGACTAATTCCTGGAAATAGGGGCGCTAGGGACAAAGAAATTGTTGGAGTTACCATTTCTATCTAACACTTATATGATTGGTGTTAAGAAAAAAAACCTCTTGCAGGAAGGATGGCTAGAGATTTCTTGTAAAAATACCAGCCCCTCTCAGTTCATAAAAGGATATTTTTTTTTGATCCCACGGATTATTCCTTTTAATACTATGCACAGAAAGGAGGAGCCGTATGAGATGAAAGAAAATCTCACGTACGGTTCTGGAACGGGGATTCTTTGAATAGAATGACGACCGTAACGGATGTCAGCTCAATCTGAAGGAAATTATGCGGAAGCTTTACAAAATTATTATGAAGCTACGCGATCAGAAATTGATCCCTATGATCGAAGTTATATACTCTATAACATAGGCCTTATACACACAAGTAATGGAGAGCATACGAAGGCTTTGGAATATTATTTTCGGGCACTAGAGCGGAATCCATTCTTACCACAAGCTTTTAATAATATGGCCGTGATCTGTCATTACGTGCGACTATCTCCACTATAGAAAGAAGGAAAAAAGGATTAAATTGGCTAGTACTAGTAATTTAAATATAAATACTAGAAGAAAAATAACTAGAAAAAAAAAATAGGCTTTCTACATATGCATCGTCAAAAGCAACGATTTTTATAAGCTGTAGCAAAGAAAGAGATTTCACGGGAACAAAATACCAAATATATATAAAGAAATGGGTGTGGCCTATATACTTTTTCTATGGATAAAGGATCGAATTGATAGAAGAAGCACCGTAAAGATCAATTAGCGAGGTTCTCAGTTAATACAATAAGAACTGCTTATTTATCTTATGATATAAGATAAAAATTAGGAATCAACTTATGTAATAGAGTCGATCCACTAAGATATTGAGCAGCGGTGTAGCATCAGATCCCAAAGATAGTAAGTCTTTTTTCTTATATCTTATAGATTATAGAAGAAAGTCTTTTCAAAAAATTCTATATGAATTTCATATATGAAAGCGAGATAGTTACCTTTAAGAAAATGCTAACGATATAAATAAGGAAATACCATACCTATGTTTCATTCTTCTGAAGGTGGGAGAAAAGATAAAACTGATTTATTGATTAAAATTAGAGTTTAAAACTTATGTAATTAACTTCTTCTGCTAACCACCCCCCCAAATGGGATAAATTTCTCAGAAATTGAATTCAGTTGGATAGGGTAGATTAAGACGGGACGTCTAAAGAACTGATTGCGGAGCCGTATGAGGTAGGAAACTCTCAAGTACGGTTCTAAGGAAAGGAATTAACTTACCTATTCCGACCGGGGAGAACAGGCCATTCGACAGGGGGATTCTGAAATTGCGGAGGCTTGGTCCGATCAAGCTGCTGAGTATTGGAAACAAGCTATAGCGCTTACTCCGGGTAATTATATTGAAGCACATAATTGGTTGAAGATAACGAGGCGGTTCGAATAAGACCACCTCTCCTTTTTAATTCATGAAAATGGGTTAGTTAGATCCATCAAATTAATTAAAAAAAAATGGATCGTTTCCCTGAGAAGATCCAATCAAGGAATTTCATTATATCCCTTCTCCTTCTAAAATCATTCTTCTTTTTTGTTTTGTATGGTGTCTCATAAGGAAGGAGAAATTAAATGGTACAAATACAGTATAGAATATAACTAATAAAACCAAAAAAAGATACTTTTGAGTGGTTAAATATAGATAAAGATAAGATATCGGAATGATCTTTATCTTATTGATTACTAATGAAATTATCTTGTGATTTGTAATTAGAGTAATAAGGTATTTTTTATGTTCCATCCAAGTAGATCCATACACATTCAGATATGAATACACGAGATTGCACAAAAAGTGTTTTTTCGTCAGACCGGGAAAGTGGTTAAAAGCAAAAAAGGTCCGTTGAGCACCTAATCGCTATGTCATAATAGATCCGAACACTTGCCCCGAATCGACTTCAATATCATAATTGCTCTAGTGAATAACTAAAAAAAATAAATGGATAGATGGGAGGTAGCAAAGA